TTTTTCTTCAAATCCAAAGAATTCTTATTCATTTATACATAGGTCATCGATTCCGCATTGTAAAAAAGGGGGTGAAATTCACTGTTTTTCCAATTTTTCACCGTAAAGAGGATTTAAGCCATTTTATCGACATGAGTGTTCTATATCGAAAAAAAATTCCAACAATTTTTTTGAAACCATTTCTGTATTAAAATAGTGGTAGAAAGAGTACTACACTGCGTCTAGATTTCAAACTGCTTAGCTTTAACCATGGTAATAGTCCAAAATTCTTGGTTAATAGAGAATCAAAGTGGATTTACCAATGAATTACGAAATGCTATGGTTCTTAATTTTTTTTTTTTTTTATTTTTTCAAAATTGATTAAAAATTAAACTTATTGATAAGTAATTCGCGGGATCATGCACATTTTCTTAGTTATAACGAAAAAAAAGTGCAGTTGGTTGGATCCAATCTATTCTTTGAAATAAACAACTCGCACACACTCCCTTTCCAAAAAAAACCAATACACCTAGCACTACACTTAGATTTATTGGATTTGTTGCTAAAATATCGGTATTAAACCCGAAACTTCCGGCGGATGGCCAGTAACCCAAGCAAAGGAAAGAATCGGTTATATTTTTCATATGATCTCATCTCCTCTTATGGATAAACTAATTCTCTTTCTAGGATTCCTATTTTTAGATTTTTTCTTAGTTTTTATTTTATATGATATAATATTCTATATATATATAGAATATATTAATATTATTCCCATTCCTTACTATTAATCCATATTAATTATTAGTACCATATTAATTATTAGTATTAGTACCATATTAATTATTAGTAATTCTATTAGTAATTCTATTAATGTAATAATCTTAATATAATTAATAGAATAATCTTAATATAATAATAAGAATAAGAATGTTATAAATAATAAATATATTAAAAATGAATATTCAAATATTAATATTATATATTAAATATTATTATATATTAAATATATTGATTATTTGAATTGGTCCGTCAATTGGAAGATTCCCCATAAGAATGATACTTATTAGAATTAGATACCAGTTCTTATGTATCTTATGTAAATTGCAAAATCTCTAGTTTTCAACACTTTCGAAAAACTTTCTAAAAAAAAGGGGGTTGATTGGACTAAAAAAGGGAAGGAAGAAGGCGAATCAGTATGTTAATTCCTCACCCTTAAATCAGTCCTTCCCTGTGTTCTTGTCGGAACGAATAAATTAGTGTAGGAGCGAAATCTTAATTTCATTTGAAAAAGCAAGAGCAGCAAAGCAAGTCCACGGAAAAACTAATATTGATTTTTATTTTTCTATTTTTTTTAGGATTAAACAAAAGGATTCGCAAATAAAAGCGCTAATGCTACAACCAGCCCATAAATTGTTAAAGCTTCCATAAAAGCCAGACTAAGCAATAAAGTACCCCGTATTTTTCCCTCTGCCTCCGGTTGTCGCGCAATCCCTTCTACAGCTTGCCCTGCAGCAGTGCCTTGACCAACCCCAGGTCCAATAGAAGCAAGCCCGACGGCCAACCCAGCAGCAATAACGGAAGCGGCAGAAATCAGTGGATTCATGATAAGTTCCTCGCACCCCAAATAAAATAAAGAAAAGAAATAGTTAATGATATAATCAACCAACAAATTATGACTTAATTATTCAATTACTAAGATTTATCCAGTCGAAGTAATTAAGAATTCCGAATTGAAATAATAATCTTTCTTGAACTATCCGAATTACTTCGATATTTTTTTTTCGTTTCTACACACGTAGTTTTTTTTTTGAATCCATATAACTTTTGTTCTTATCTTACCTTAATTTTTTGAACTATTCTTTGAATTCTTTGAATTCTTCGTTCTTTTTCTTGATTTAATTTATTTAGTCATTCAATATTCAATTCACAATTAGAAATGAAACGGAAGGGCTTCCTTTTTTGAATCCCTATCTAAATTTACAGTAGTAGCAGGGCAAATTTAGATATATAGTTAATTCATATATAACTAGTTAATATCTAATATCACATATACATATGTTTCTTCCATACCGTAAACCAATTAGTCGTGTCTTAGATTCCATCGGATTCGAGAATCATTCTTTGAAACCAAACCTCCCAAACCTCTAAAAAAAAAAGAAAGAGTTGTCTTATATCGATTAGATTATATACACCTAGTTCGACCCCCCCTCACTCCTACTCTATTTTTTTTTTTAATCTCGGTTTTTTTGAAGCCCTTTCTTCCCTTTTTTTATTATCCCATATGGATATAATCAATCTAAATCAATTCGTTAGACCGAATTATTGCATAGAAATATCGGAATTTGAGTGATCTAAATAGAATTTGATTTTTTTTTATGAAAATTTTCTTTTGGTCAATCGTTGAATTGGATGTGAATGAATGAAAAGGGACTCTATTCTAGTTCTATATAACATCTTTTTATCACACGTCGTAAACGCAGCTATCATACTTATAGCTCCTAATATCTAATATACTAATATATCCTAATCTAATAATATATATATAATCGAATCTAAAAAAAAAATAATAATAAAGAATCTAATAAAAATTTTTAATATGTTATAGTTATAATTGAATGAACAAAACAAATACAACAATACAAAACAAAAAAAAACAATATAGATTGGAGGAAAATGGAAATTGGTCAAACAAAGAGTATTTTTAGGAAAAATAGGAAAGAGATCTATCTAAAAGATCTTTTTCCTATTTTTTTTTTTTACAATTCCCAGGTAATCTTTTCCATTTGACTATTACATATTACACTAAATCGTATACTTATTTTAACCTTATTGCATCTTTCTGGGGGGGGGGGGTAAACCTTTTATTCAAAATTTTCAAAATATCTTTTCTTTCTATTTTATATATTTATGTTCTCTAAGTAGATTATCTTGAGCCGTACATACATTGCGATGGGCTAAACTAAAAAAAATACTATTTCGAAAACTAGTCAATGATGGCCTTCCATGGATTCACCTATATAAGCTGCAGCTAAAGTAGCAAAAATAAGAGCTTGAATACCACTTGTAAATAATCCAAGGAACATGACAGGTATAGGAACTACTAAAGGTACTAAAGAAACAAGAACAACAACTACTAATTCATCAGCTAATATATTTCCAAAAAGTCGAAAACTAAGCGATAAGGGTTTTGTGAAATCTTCTAAGATGTTAATCGGTAAAAGGATTGGAGTTGGTTGGATGTATTTACCAAAATAAGCTAATCCTTTTTTTGAAAGACCCGCATAGAAATATGCTACTGACGTAAGTAAAGCTAATGCAACAGTAGTATTTATATCATTTGTGGGTGCAGCTAATTCCCCATGAGGTAACTGTATGATTTTCCAAGGCAAAAGAGCCCCTGACCAATTAGAAACAAAAATAAATAGAAACATAGTTCCAATAAATGGAACCCACGGACCATATTCTTCTCCAATCTGAGTTTTGCTCACGTCTCGAATGAATTCAAGGACATATTCAAAGAAATTTTGACCGAAAGTGGGAATGGTTTGCGGATTTCGAACAACTAGAATGGCTGAAACTAATAAGATAGCAATTACAACCCAAGAAGTAATAAGTACTTGGGCATGCACTTGGAAACCCCCTATTTGCCAATAGAAATGTTGACCTACTTCCACAGCCGATATATCATATAATCTTTTTAATGTGTTGATGGAACATAATAGAACATTCATATTGCCCTCTAAAAGAAATAGAACTTGAAAGGGAATTATTTTGATTCAACCATCTCCTTTTTGACTTGTCTACTTTCATTTTCTATTTGGAATACCGACTAATCGCATAATATTTCCGTTTGTTCTCTTTATCTTTTTCTTTTTTGCGCGATTTAGTATTAGTAATAGTATAGTAACCGATTCCATAAATCTATGAATCCCCCCAACCAAATCAAATAATTTATTTATCTTATTATTAATCAAGAATTTCGTATAGAGCTAGAACGACCCTCACAAATTGCAAATACTAATTTGTTAAGAATTAATCGGATTGAAGCTATAGCATCATCATTAGCTGGAATCGAAATATCGGCGAGGTCTGGGTCACAATTTGTATCGATTAAACAAATCGTTGGAATTCCCAAAGTGATACATTCTCGAAGAGCTGTATATTCTTCTTGCTGATCAACAATTATTATAATATCGGGTAACCCCGTCATATATTTAATGCCGCCAAGATATGTTTCCAAGTGAGATAATTGTCTCTTCAAGATAGCAGCATCTCTTTTTGGAAGACAGTTGAGTCTCCCCGTCTTTTGTTCCGTTCTCAAGTCCCTGAACTTATGAAGTCTTGTTTCTGTAGTATACCAATTCGTTAACATACCGCCGAGCCATTTTTTATTAACATAATGACACCGAGCTCTTATTGCAGCCCTCGCTACTGAATCAGCTGCTTTTTTTTTGGTACCAACAATTAAGAATTGTTTTCCCCTACTTGCTGCATCAAAAACTAAATCACAAGCTTCTGATAAAAAACGAGCAGTTCTAGTAAGATTTGTAATATGAATACCCTTACGCTTTGCGGATATATAAGGTGCCATTCTAGGATTCCATTTCCTAGTACCGTGGCCAAAATGAACTCCAGCTTCCATCATCTCTTCAAAAGTTATGTTCCAATATCTTTTTGTCATTTATCCCCACACTTTAAAAAAAAAAAAAAATTGAAAAAAGAGACTGAAATATAAATAAATAAATGTTCCTATGGAACCTTCTCTTCTACCGAAAATTGGTCGTTGATACATGATCAGGCCATTCATTTTTCTCTATTTATTATTTTTTTTATTATCTTATCTTTTATTACCAAAAAAAATCAAATGACCGCGTTTAAAGAGATGAATCCGCTCTTAGGAATCATTAAATCCTAGATTGCTCTCATGTATCGCATAAATTCTTTGAAATTAAAAAAAAAAAAATTCTCTGTGGTGGAACAAAATATCTCTCATTTTTCCCTCGAATAAATTATTTTTTTTTGTTTCCAAGGTAATCTTGTTATGTTGCCTCGGCCTTGAATGGTACATTATTCTTTTGAATCCGGTACCAACGGGTATCATTCCCCCTAAAACAACATTCTCTTTCAGACCCTTCAACCAATCGATACGACCCCGGAGAGCGGCTTTTGCTAAAACTCTAGCAGTTTCTTGAAAACTTGCTTCAGATATGAAACTTTGAGTATTCAGAGATGTTTTTGTTATTCCCAATAATAGAGCTCGGTAACAAATCGCTTCTTCCAGGGCACGCCCCGTTCGTTCGGCTCGCAACAATCCAATTAGTTCGCCGGGTAAAAAAACATTAGACATTCCATCTTCTGAAACTAAGACTTTTGATGTTATTTGACGTACAATAATTTCTATATGTCTATTATGGATGTGCACTCCCTGGGATCGATAAACTTTTTGGATTTTATTAACCAAAGAAATACGACTTTGCGCTATAGTTAGCTCAGCACCAATCAAGAATCCCCAAGGAATGCCGAGAATTCTTGTTATACGCCCGTTCCAAGCGTCAATTCTCTTTTCTAGGTTCATCGATATTGAATCAATCGAGCGCACTTCTAATACCTGTTCTACTTTTGGAAGACCTTGTGTTATATCACCAGATCTCGATTTTTCGTATATAAATGTAACTAATATATCTCCTTCATAAAGGATTTCTCCATAATGGCCATGAACAGTTGCTCCTGGAGTCGCCAAATAAGGGTTAGCTGATCTTATTATTACCGAATCCATTTGAACAGTTAGAATTTGACCCGATTTTAGATGTGGTCCATTTTTAGTTTGAGCTATACATAAATTTTCACAAATAAATTGTCCAAGACTAATTGTAAACGTTTTTTCACAATAATTATGATGGAGAAAATACCAATTCAAATGGAATGGATTTAAAACGATGTTACTGCATAGATCGGGCTTATAAATTCTCTCGTTTTCGTCCATTAAATAATATTTTAAGACTTGAAAAGTTTCCTTTAATTTGTCAAGTTTCAAATTTTGATTCATTTTACCATTTAATAACTCATAATCAGATCTCGATAAATCAAAATTTGAAACTTGAAGTGCTATTCCTAAAGGGCCTAACGAATTCTTAATTGGAATTATAGGATCTCTTTTCAATTTATTAATCCCTTCTTTTATCCCATTGTGATATTTTCCATCGTTGAATAGTCCCATTTGAAAACAATTATATGATGACAAAATTATCAAAGATCGGCATTCCTTATTTCTATTCAACAACATACGAATAGTTCCGTGATTTTGGCTAAGTGATTGTTGAATTTTTGCCTTGGAATAAATAGAATAAAATGGATTGATATTGGTCGGATGCGACTCATTATCCGAGATCAATCCTGAACCGGACAGATCATTCCTTTTTCTGAAATACGAAATATGGGATTTCACTAAGTCAATTCTTAGAAAATCTCCAATCAAACCATTTGTACTTACTTCAACAAAAGAAGCGCGGGCCTCTTCTATCGAAGAACTTTTTTTGTCTTGATCCCAATTCAAGACTAAACAAGTCCGAACTAATTGAATCCTTGTGTCAGAAATTCCCCGAATAGATTTTCCATTTCCATAAAGAATATAATTGATAACTTTAAGTTCCAGATTATCCCTTTCCTGGAACAGATCTTGGGGGAAAAGTTTTACTAAATTGATACCGTCCGCTATTTCATATAGAATTACGGGTCGAACCAAAACAAAATACTTTTTCTTGGTAGTTGTGATCCATTGGACATAGATCCAATTTTTCTTTTTTTTTGATTCCTTAGAATTTTTTTTTTTTACCGTTGTTCCGGGTGGTATCAAGATGGCACTGTGTCGGGATATCTTATCCATCTCTCCAGGAAAATAGATATTCCCAGAAAATATTTTTAATTCAATCCTTTTTTTTTTCTTCTCCACTCGGACCAATCCGCCTACTCGACTTCTTATATTTAAAGTGATTGGTGTATCTACTCCAACGATACTATTGTTCCGTACCATTATGGAAGAAGATTCAGGTAAAATATGCACTTCCTCGGGAATGAAAAAAAATCGATCTACTTTGATTTGGTATTTTGGCTTAAATTCTTTGACTCCTCGATACTCAATTAAAAAATCCTCTTTTTTAAAAATCGAATGAATTCCTATAGTCCTATATTTAGTAATTCCCGAACTCTGTGTTCTGTATTGAGGATCATCAAAATAAGCAAGAATACTATTTCTACGAAAAATACCATTGATAGGTATTTCAATCGAGATACCGGAAGGGAACATTAGTTCTTTGTCTCGTTCTTGAATCGATTGGAATGGAAATGGAATGATGAATCTATTTCTTCGCCTCTTTGCCAATAAATCTGAAGTATCGTGGAAAATAGCAGGATGTATAAAATGACAATGATCCATACATAGGATTTGATTAAATACTGAATAATCCGGAATCCTCCTTTCTTTTTTACCAGAAGGATTGAAACTAAAGAATTTATGTCTTACTT